TTTCTATGAAATAATAGAGGGGGCTCGGTGACCTTTAGGAAAGGGCAAAGAAGCTTTTAACTTTAGATTTCCTATTATCAATTATCTAAAAACTAAAACAAATGGAGAAAAGCCGACTATCGGAATCGAACCGATGACCATCGCATTACAAATGCGATGCTCTAACCTCTGAGCTAAGCGGGCTCACGTAATATAAATTGTACACGTATACTAATTTAGTACTGCTACTGAGATCTTAACTGTTTATTCTTAGTTATTTCATAATAAATATGATATAAATGTAGAAAAATTCAACTATAGAAACGAATAAAAATGGAAAATCTCATTTTCAAAAACATTTCATTTTGATATATTAATTTAGATCTATTTCTCAAATATATGTTTATCAATAATAAATATCTTAATTTGTTTAATTAGAGACTAAGATTTTTTGACTATTACATTACATATTTAATATACATATTTAATATTGTTTTTTGAAATTTTACTATAAATAAATAGAAATCCATTTTAAAAAAGAATTCGAAATTAGAAATTAACGGAATGATTAATTGATTAATTATATCTATTCGATTAGTTATGGCTATTAATGAAAGTATTAAATTAATAATACTAAATTGTCCTTTGTCGTTTTTTTTTTTATTATGATCTGCCCTAAGAAAAGGATACGAAAAGAAAAGTGCACTCCAGATCATAATGAAACAGTCCTAGGGTTTCATTCGGAAAGGCGAAACCTAAGACGAAAAAACAAAGAATCGACCGTTCAAGTATTCAAAAGTGCACACTAAAAATGATATAAAATGATAGAAATAGGGACATGTATATATAATATATTATATCTATTATAATAGTAATAGATATATGTTATTATGTTATGCGGTATATATCTATATTGAATTTCTGGTTGGACTAAGTATGATCTCCAATCCAATAGAGATGAAAGAAGATAGATACGAAATCAAATCGGAGAAAACCCTTTTCAATACAATACAGGAATCGATATCTAATGAATTCAACGTTTATAGCATAATATAAATGGGGAAATGAACAAATAAGGGGTAAACGGCATCATGATGTGTGTGATACTAATCACAAAGGGGGGATATGGCGAAATTGGTAGACGCTACGGACTTAATTGGATTGAGCCTTGGTATGGAAACCTACCAAGTGATAACTTTCAAATTCAGAGAAACCCTGGAATTAAAAATGGGCAATCCTGAGCCAAATCCCGTTTTATGAAAACAAACAAGGGTTTCAGAAAGCGAGAATAAATAAAGGATAGGTGCAGAGACTCAATGGAAGCTGTTCTAACAAATGGAGTTGGCTGCATTGTGTTCGTAGTAAAGGAATCGAAACTTCCGAAAGGATGAAAGATAAACCTATATACATATGTATACTTACTGAAATACTATCGCCAAATAATTCAAAATGATTAATGACGACTCCGTCCGCTAAATCTTTTTATTTTTAAAAATTTTTAAATCGGATAAGAATAAAGATAGAGTCCCATTCTACATGTCAATATCGACAACAATGAAATTTATAGTAAGAGGAAAATCCGTCGACTTTAGAAATCGTGAGGGTTCAAGTCCCTCTATCCCCAAAAAGACCCGGTTGCCTCCCTAATTATTTATCTTCTTATTTTGTTAGTGACTCATAATTGGTTATAGTTCTCAGTCATTCTCACTCTACTATTTTCCCATTTCACAAACAGATCTGAGCGGAAATTTTTTTTCTTATCACATCATAAGCAAGCCTTGTGTGTGATATATATGATACGTGTTCAAATGCAAATGAGCATCTTTGAATAATATTGTTAAATTTCAATAATTAACAATTCATATCATTAATTGTATTATTTGTACTGTATTGAAACTTATAAAGTTTTCATTTTGAAGATACAAGAAATTCGACCAGGGCCTGGATAATACCTTGTAATATCTGTAATATCTTTTCATTTTTTTAATTGACATAGACCCCAGTCCTATATTAAAATAAAATGAGGATGGTGCGTCATCAATGGTCGGGATAGCTCAGCTGGTAGAGCAGAGGACTGAAAATCCTCGTGTCACCAGTTCAAATCTGGTTCCTGGCACATGAGTAATTTGTATGAGTATATATTCTACAAATTAATTGATATGGGTCCACATACATATTCAGTGTTCTAGTTATAGATCATGATACATACTTATCCATCTAAGTGTCGGAACTATCCCCCTTACTAATTTTGTTTTGTAGATTGTATCTAAAACAGGTAAAAAAAACGATGGGTATTGTGTATTTATTAAAGTATACAAAAGAAACGAATTGCATTTTGTTTCTTCTTACTTTTTTATTTGTTCGTGTCTCCGCCAGTAAAAAAAATATTACTACTTCATACATAGTCGAAAGGGTAAATTACAATTGTTTAGTTGAAAGACCAAAAAATAGAGTCTAAGTCTAGGGGGGCTGAAGGGCGGTAATAGCTAAGATTGATCTCAGATACAGTACAAATAGAATA